TTTTTTTTCAAATCCAAAAAATTCTTCTTATTATACATAGGTCGTCGATTCAGTATTGAATAGAAAAAGGGTGAGACGCCTTTCTTTTCCAGTAAACGGTTCAAATCATTTTATCGATATGAGCGTTCTATATCGGATAAATTGCCAACTATTTATTTTGAAACCATCTATTTACTAACGTGTGGTAGAAAGAGTACCATCTTGCGCCTGGACTTCAGGCGGTTTAGCTTTAACCATGTTAATGGTCCCATATTATTGGTTGAAAGAGAATCAAGGTTGATTTACCGATGAATTACGAAATGCTATGGTTCTTACATATGATTTCTTAATTTATTCAGAAGTAATTCGTCGAGATCGTGCACCTTTCTTTCCTATTTTATTATTGATAAAATCACATTATGTATATATACAAACAAAGAAAGTGCAGCCGGTTGGATCCAGCCTATTTTTGAAATACACAACTCGCACACACTCCCTTTCCAAAAAAGATCAATACACCGACTACTACACTTAGATTTATTAGATTTGTTGCTAAAATATCGGTATTCAACCCGAAACTCCCGGCGGATGGCCAGTAACCCAAGGAAACGAAAGAATCGGTTACATTTTTCATATGTTCTCCTCTTATATATAGAACTAACAAAATCGAACAGAGTTTTTTTTGTATCACTTCGTCCCCTTGTTTTTAACTTTTTTTTTTTTTCTAAATATATTAGAAATTTCATTTTAACTTCTTTTCAAATTTCAAAATGGATTTCTTTATTTTCAATTGAAGTTCCCAATAAAATACTTATTAGGTCCCTGTTTAAAATTAAAAGAAACTGGGTTTCCTTAAATTAAGGACGGGAGGTAAGAAAGCGAGTGGATCGACTAATTCCTCTTCCTCATCTTTAAATAAGCCCTTCCCCGGAGGATTGTCTCAACGAAGAATTAATTGTAGGAGTGAAGTCGTGATAGAATTCGAAGAAGCAAGTGGCAAGTCGACGGCAATAAAATAAGAAAGGAAGCACGTATTTATCACGTTTTCTATTTTAAAAATAGATTAAACAAAAGGATTCGCAAATAAAAGCGCTAATGCCACGACCAGTCCGTAAATTGTTAAAGCTTCCATAAAAGCCAGACTAAGCAATAAGGTACCTCGTATTTTACCCTCTGCTTCCGGTTGTCTTGCGATACCTTCTACAGCTTGGCCCGCGGCAGTGCCTTGACCAACTCCAGGTCCAATAGAAGCAAGCCCTACGGCCAATCCAGCAGCAATAACGGAAGCGGCAGAAATCAGTGGATTCATGGTAAGTTCCTCGCACAAAAAAAAAATAAAGAAATGGTTAATGATACAATCAACCAATGAATTATTAGTTAATAATTCCATTGCTAAGATCCATACGGTCAAAGTAACTAAGAATTCCGAATTGAAGTAATAATATTCTGAATCATTAGAACTACTTCGGTATCTCGTTTTTAGTTCCTATCCGTGGAATTTTTGGAAACCCATATGGTTCTAGTTCTTCCGTTTCCTTGTTCCGAACCATTCTTTCAATTGTTCGCTATTTATCTTCTATATGCTTGACTTCATCTGTTTATTCATTCAATCCACAGTCACAGATGAAACGGAAGGACTTAGATGGAAATCTATCGAAATTCAGTGGGATGTAATATATGGATAGTCCATATATATCGAACTTGTGAATATCTAATATTACATATACATACGTTTCGTCCATAAAGTAAACCATCCGATCTTATATTGAATCGGATTCTAAAATGATTCTTCGAAACATACACAGGATTGGCTTATAGCCATTACATATATCTCTCCCTAACCGACTTTTTGATGAATCTTATTTGTTTGTAAACTCTTCTCCTTATCATTATCCGCATGGATAGAAAAGGACGGATTCATCAGCCCCAGAATCATTACGTATCCATATCAAGATTGGATTGATCCAACCGAATGACAATTGGATCAATTGTTGAATTGAATGAAATCAAATGAAATGGAAATGATTCTATCAGTTTTTCTTTTTTGTTTGTTTAGTCGTACGTCGGAAACAGATAAACATAAGAATTCTTTTCTTATTCCAATTAAGAATCGTCATTGACTGAACAAATATAACTAGAATATTGATTGGAGAGGTATGAATAAATGGACCAAGCAGGAATCCTAGGAAAAAGATCTTTTAGATTAGACCTCTTTCCTTCCCCTTTTTTAGATTTTGACAATTCCCTAATAGCGTACACCTTTTTTGTTTGCTCTTACTCCAGACCATATATAACGTATTTGTATATATTATGTTCCCAAGTAAATTCCACCCACTGGTTGGGATAAACTAGTCAATGATGACCTTCCATGGATTCGCCTATATAAGCCGCGGCTAAAGTCGCAAAAATAAGAGCTTGAATCCCACTTGTGAATAATCCAAGGAACATAACAGGTATAGGAACTACTGAAGGTACTAAAGAAACAAGAACAACAACTACTAATTCATCAGCCAATATATTCCCGAAAAGTCGAAAACTAAGTGATAAGGGTTTTGTAAAATCTTCTAGGATGTTAATTGGTAAAAGTATTGGAGTTGGTTGAATGTATTTACCGAAATAACTCAATCCTTTTTTGGTAAGACCCGCATAGAAATATGCCACTGACGTGGGTAAAGCTAAAGCAACAGTAGTATTTATATCATTCGTCGGCGCAGCTAACTCCCCATGAGGTAACTGTATAATTTTCCGAGGTAAAAGAGCACCTGACCAGTTAGAAACAAAAATAAATAGGAACATTGTTCCAATAAAGGGAACCCAAGGACCATATTCTTCTCCAATCTGGGTTTTGCTCAAGTCTCGGATGAATTCAAGGACATATTCGAAGAAATTTTGACTGTCTGTTGGAATGGTTTGTGGATTCCGAACAGCTATACTGACTGAACCTAGTAAGATAGCAATTACGACCCAAGAAGTGATAAGTACTTGGGCATGGACTTGGAAACCCCCTAGTTGCCAATAGAAATGCTGGCCTACTTCCACACCGGATAGATCGTATAACCCTTCGTTTAGTGTGTTGATGGAACACGGTAGAAGATTCATATTGCTCTCTGACAAAAATAGAACATAAAAAGGAATTATTTTGATTCAACCATCTCTTTCTCGGCTCGCCTACTTTAATGGTATATTTTACTAAGTAATTAGATAATATCCTCAGTGCTTTTGGTCTCTTTTTTGAGATTCAGGAATAGTAACCGATTCAATCAATTTATGGAGTTTCAAAAGCATTGACTTATCTGATTATTATTAATCAACGATTTCTTATAGAGCCAGAACGACCCTTACAAATTGCGGATACTAATTTGTTAAGAATCAATCGGACTGAGGCTCTAGCGTCATCGTTGGCTGGAATCGAAAGATCTGCGAGATCTGGGTCACAATTTGTATCGATTAAACAAATCGTTGGAATTCCTAAAATGAGACATTCTCGAAGAGCCGTATATTCTTTTTGCTGATCAACGATGATGACAATATCGGGTAACCTTGTCATATATTTGATCCCACCCAGATATCTTTGCAAGTGAGATAATTGTCTCTTCAATATTGCTGCATCTTTTTTCGGGAGACGGTTGAGTTTCCCCGTCTTTTGTTCCGCCCTCAAGTCCCTGAACCTATAAAGTCTCCTTTCTGTAGTAGACCAATTCGTTAACATACCACCGATCCATTTTTTATTAACATAATGACACCGAGCCCTTATTGCAGCTGATGCTACTGAACTAGCTACTTCCTTTTCTGTACCAACTATTAAGAAGCGTTTTCCCCTACTTGCTGCATCAAAAACTAAATTGCAGGCTTCCGATAAAAAACGAGCAGTTCTAGTAAGATTTGTAATATGAATACCTTTACGCTTTGCAGAGATGTAAGGTGCCATTCTAGGATTCCATTTCCTAGTACCATGACCCAAATGGACTCCTGCCTTAATCATCTCTTCCAAATCGATCTTCCAATATCTTTTTGTCATTTCTCCCCACACCTTTCCTTTTTTTTTTTGAAAAAAAAAAAAACGAGGTACCATGAAATAAATAATTGTTCCGATGGAACTTTCTACCGGAGATGGGCCGTTGATATAGGGCCCAAGTCATTAATTCCTTTCTATTCATTATTATCCTTATTACCAAATCAAATGACCGGACCAAGACCAGATAGTTATTAAAAAATGGAAAAGAAAAGAATGAATCTGCTCTTAGGAATTATGAAATCCCGTAAATGATTGTTCTGATGTATCATGAAAATTCTTTGGGATGCAAGAACCCAATAATTCTCTGTAGTGGAACAAAATATCTCTCATTTCCCCCTCGAATAGATGCTTCTTTTTTATTTCCAAAGGAATGTTGTTGTGTTGCCTTGAACGGTGCACTAATCCTTTGAATCCGGTACCAACAGGTATCATCCCCCCCAGAACAACGTTCTCTTTCAGGCCTTTCAACCAATCAATGCGGCCTCGTAGAGCGGCTTTTGCTAAAACCCGAGCGGTTTCTTGAAAACTCGCTTCAGATATGAAACTTTGGGTATTCAGAGATGCCTTCGTTATTCCCAATAAGATGGCTCGGTAACAGATCGCTTCTTCCAAAGCACGCACTGTTCGTTCCGCCCGCAAGAATCCGATTAGCTCGCCAGGTGAAAAAACATTAGACATTCCATCTTCTGAAACCAACACTTTGGATGTTATTTGACGTACAATAATCTCTATATGCCTATTTTGGATCTGCACTCCCTGGGATCGATAAACCTTTTGGATCTTATTAACCAAAGAGATACGACTTTGCGCTATGGTTAGCTCAGTGCCAATCACGAATCCCCACGGAATTCCAAGAATTCTTCTTATATGCTCATTCCAACCTTCAATCCTCTTTTCTAAGTTCATCGATATTGACTCAATCGAACGCACTTCTAACACTTGTTCTACTTTTGGAAGACCTTGCGTTATATCACCCGATCTCGATTTTTCATATAGAAATGTAACTAATGTATCTCCCTCGTAAAGGATTTTTCCATAATGGCCATGGACGGTTGCTCCTCGAGCGACCAAATGAGGCTTAGCAGATCTGATTACTAAGTAGTCAACATGAACAATTAGAACTTGGCCAGATTTTATGTGTGGTCCGTATTTGGATATAGATACATTTTCAGAAAGAAACTGCCCAAGGCTAATTATTGTAAATGTCTCCTCACAATACTCGTGACGTAGGAAGCACCAATTCAAATCGAATAGATTCAAAATGATGTTACTGCGCGGATCGAGATTATAAATTCTCTCATTTTCATCCATTAAATAGTATTTAAGCACTTGGAAAATCCGTTTTAAATTGTCAAGTAGCAAATATTTATTTAACAAAATTGGATTATGAGTTCTTAAACGATAAGATGAATAAAAATTCTCGATTTTAGGTACAGTCCCTAAGAGACCTAACGAATTCCTAATGGGAATCATAGGATTCCCTTTAATTGGAATTAGTTCTTTTGTCACCTTGTGACATTTTGAACCTTTGACTGGACAAATTCGAGAACAATCAGATGATGACAAAATTTGAAAAGATTGGCATTCCCTATTTCTATTCAGAAACGTACGAATAGTTCCTTGATGTTGGGTAAGTGATTGAATCCTCACCTTGGAAGACAAAGGATTGATATTGGTGCGATCTGATCCATTATCGGGGATCAACCCCGAACCTGCCGTATCATTCCTTTTTCCGATATACAAAATAGGGGGCTTCGCCAAATCAATTTTGATAAAATCTCGAATCAGATCATTTGCTCTTACTTCAACAAAGGAAGCATGAACCTCTTCTATAGAACCTTTTCGGTCTTGTTCCCAATTCAATACTAAACAAGTCCGAACTAATTGAATAGTTGTGTGATAAATTCCTTGAATTGGTTTTCCATTTTTATAAAGGAGATAATTAACAACTTGTAGTTGCACATTATCCCTTTCCTGCAACAGATCCTGGGGGAAAAGCGTTGATAAATTGATCCCATCAGCTATTTCATATATGACTGCGGGTCGAACCAAAACAAAATACTTTTTCTTGGTAGGTGTGATCCGCCGGACATAGATCCAATTTTTCAATTGGTTTGATTTCTTAGAATTTTTTTTTCCCGTTCCTGGTGATATCAAGATGCCGCTGTGCCGGGATATCTTATCTGTCTCTCCAGGAAAATGGATATCTCCAGAAAAGATTTTCAGTTCAATCTTTTTTTTTTTTCTCTCCACCCGGACCAATCCACCCACTCGGCTTCTTGTATTTAAAGCGATTCGTGTATCTACTCCAATGATACTATTGTTCCGTACCATTATGGGCGAAGATCCGGGAAAGATATGCACTTCCTCGGGAATGAAAAAAAATCGATCTACTTTCGTTTGGTATTTCGGCCTAAATTCTTTTGCTTCTCGATATTCAAGCAAATCCTCTTTTTTGACGGTTGCTTCCACTTCTATGGTCCCATATTTAGTCATTCCAGAACTGCTTCTTCTGTATCGTGGATCGTCGAAATAAGCAAGAATACTATTTCTTCGTAAAATACCATTTATGGGTATTTCAATCGAGATACCAGAATGGGGCATTAGTTCTTTCTCTCGTTGTTGATCATATTGGAATGGTATGATGAATCTATTTCTTCGCCTTTTCGCCAATAAATTAGAATTCTCGTGGAGAGGGGGGAGGTATAGGAAATTCCAATGGCCATTAGATAGGATTCGATCAGGTCCTGAATAATCAGGAATACCCCCCCTTTTTTTACCGGAAGGATCCGAACTAAACAATTTGTGTCTCACTCGATCATTAGTCACTGAGAGGTCAGAACTAGATTTCCGTTCGACAGAAAGAGAATGAACATGCATTTGATCTTGATCCTTGTGGAGCGAAAAAGGGACTATACTGGATCCGCACGGACCTCCTGATAATATCCATAAATGGCTTGTTTTTGGTAAGAGATGAACATTACCGTATATATATTCAGGCGCATGGTACACATCGGTACTCCAGTGCATTTCTCCCCCTGAATCAGAATAAATATGTTTTCGAACCCTTTCTTTAAACTGGAAAGTGGATTTTCCAGCACGAATCTCGGCAATCGCTTGTTCTGATTCTACATATTGATCATTTTGAACAAAAAGAAAACTTCTTGGTGGAATATTGACATTATGTAGAATATCCCGACTCTCAATAGTTACATACAGGTCTATATAACATAGAAAAGCAGGATGTCCGTGACGTGTACGTGTGGGATGAACCAAATCCTCATTGAATTTTATTTTTCCATTAAAGGGGGCTCGTACATGTTCTGCAGTACCGCCTGTGAATACCCCACCGGTATGAAAAGTTCTTAATGTTAGTTGAGTCCCTGGTTCCCCAATAGATTGACCCGCAATAATACCTACTGCTTCTCCCAATTCGACCAGATCGCCATGAGCGGGACTCCGACCATAACATAATCGACAAATCCAAGACGTGCTCCTGCAAATAA